TCTTTTTGCTATAACCTATAAAAAAATAGAAATCAAAAGAATAGGTGTCCCAGTCGTCTTTTTTGAAATAGTTTTTTCATTATGTATTCTATATGTTTATCCTTGCTGAAGTTTCGATAGAAGTATTCTTTTACCAACGCAAAAGCAGTCAACCCCATTTGTTCGAACAACTTCCATTGAGTCTCTGCACCTATCCTATTTCTTTTTGAACTTAAACAGGATTTGGCTCAGGATTGCCCTTTTTTTTTCCAGGGTTTCTCTGAATTTGAAAGTTATCACTTAGTAGGTTTCCATACTAAGGCTCAATACAATTAAGTCCGTAGCGTCTACCGATTTCGCCATATCCCCTTTTTGTTTTGAGATTAGGATCTCATTATAATGGTCTTCCCTTTTTTTTTTTCTTTCATTTCGTTTTTTGCAGAACCCGTTGAATTTATTAGATATAGCTAGCGATTCTTATATCGAATCGTGTTTCTTTTCTTTCCCCTATTTGATTTCTTACCTATTCTTATCTTCGTTCGTCTCTATTGGGGACTCCCTTTTTTTTATTTGGTCCAATCAGAAAAGATTCTATCATTTCTGTATTCGCAATTCAATATAGACAAGTGTATACTACATAACATATACACGCCTCTTGTACTCCGATTTTTCTCAGGCAATTTGTGGAATACTCGAACGGTCGATTCTTTTTGTCTTAACTTCCGCCTTTCTGAATGAAAACAAAAGATCGGAGTGTCTCATTATGGTATGGCTTGCATTTATATGGGTTGCATCTTTCTCTTATCCGTTTCGTATACTTTAAAGCAAGATTCTATATAACCAGATAAGCATAACATAACGAAAAAAACTAAAAAAGAAAAAAAAATTCGAATTAATTAGTCTAAAACTTTTTTAGTCTAAAAAAGTTTAATTATAAAAAGTTTCATTTTTGAAATTGATTAGTTCATTTAGACTATTTAATTTAGACTGAGAATATCTATATCTTCTTTTAATGTATGATTTATCTTAACAATGGTAATTAATATATTATTTATCTTCCAATGGATATTATAATATAATATAATATCTCAGATAACTATCTAAAAGATAAAAAACTAAGATAGTGAATAGATGAGATCCTAATAGTTTGCTGAATTCCTATGTATACAAAATTTCTAGTATTTGAGCCTGCTTAGCTCAGAGGTTAGAGCATCGCATTTGTAATGCGATGGTCATCGGTTCGATTCCGATAGCCGGCTTTCCCTATTTCTTTTGTTTGATTTTTTACATAATTGACAATGTTAAAATAAAAAAACATAGAAAAAGCTTCTTCTCCCTTTGCCTTCCAAATGTCGCTGGCTTGTTTATTTAGATCTTTTCAGAACAAAGCGGAAACCCCTTTTGATTTAATATATCGATATCGATATTCTATTTCCATATATACTTAATACTCGATTTAAGTTATATTTATCTAATAGCGTAATAGATAATTTTTTTTTTAATTTCTGTTATTTATCTATTTATTATTTCTATATTTATATAGAAGAATTTATAAATAATCTATATCTTTTTTGTATGGAATACAATAGGAATACTACAATCTATATATAATTAATAATTCAATATAATTAATAATTAACTAATTAAATAAATATTAATAAAAAATGAATACAAATACAAAAATAGAAAAAAAAAATGGATATTGATCCAAATTATCTCATTAATATTTGTAGTACAATACTTCAGCGGATTTCGCTTCATTTAGTTCAGTTTTAATTTTTTTATGAAATTTCAATCAAATTCATAAGGGAGTATTTATGTCACGTTACCGAGGGCCTCGTTTCAAAAAAATACGCCGTCTGGGGGCTTTACCGGGACTAACTAGTAAGAGGCCTAAAGCCGGCAAAAACCAATCCCGCCCCGGGAAAAAATCTCAATATCGTATTCGCTTAGAAGAAAAACAAAAATTGCGTTTTCATTATGGTCTTACAGAACGACAATTACTTAAATACGTTCGTATAGCCAGAAAAGCAAAAGGGTCAACAGGTCAGGTTTTACTACAATTACTTGAAATGCGTTTGGATAACATCCTTTTTCGATTGGGTATGGCTTCAACTATTCCTCAAGCCCGCCAATTAGTTAATCATAGACATATTTTAGTTAATGATCGTATAGTAGATATACCAAGTTATCGCTGCAAACCCCGCGATATTATTTCTGCGAGGGATGGACAAAAATCTAGAGCTCTGATTCAAAATTATCTTGATTCAGCGATCCCTGAGGAATTACCAAAGCATTTGACCCTTCACACATTACAATATAAAGGATTAGTCAATCAAATAATAGATAGGAAATGGGTCGGTTTGAAAATAAACGAATTGCTTGTCGTAGAATATTATTCTCGTCAGACTTAAACCTAACTGAAAAAAAGGTTTGGACAAATTTGCCCCTTTTCGACTAACTTAAGGTTAAGTAAAGGAATACAACACAAGTAAAAGGAAAGGGTTTTGATTCGGGGATTTTTCTCACATTCATGGATCATAGATGATAAGTAGGGTTCAGTCCCTGTCGTCCAGTATTTTCCGTATCACAGAGATTCGAAATAGAGAATCTATATAAAAGAAAGGTCTAACTCTTTTGTATCGCTTTTTAATTAATACATTGTGGTCAATTACATTTGTGAATTAGGTGAAGGGGCGGAAAGAGAGGGATTCGAACCCTCGGTAAACAAAAGTCTACATAGCAGTTCCAATGCTACGCCTTGAACCACTCGGCCATCTCTCCTACATAATGATTATGGCCGATACCCCCAGCGAATAGCGAGTTATTCATATTAGACTGCTCGATAGGTACGGACAATCAATTCGAACTATTCGGCTAAAAATAAAGAGAAGGTTTTTTTGTGAAAGGACTGTTAAAATGTTAAAGTTAAAAGTAATACAATTACAATAAAGATATACATTTATTGATGTTTACTGATGAGGGTACTCATATCTTTTTTTAGAATGTTTATACTCAATGAATTGGAACGAATCAAATCAATAAATTGGTTTATCTTTTTTTTTTATTATTATTATTAGGTTTAACGGATACCTTTCAAATTCATAATTCTCTTTAAACTTGAAGTGAATTCCCTTTCTATAATTTAGAATTTCTATAAGAATTCTAAAATTCTTTTCCATTTTTATATCTCTCAACAATAACCCCTTACTCCATAGATCTATTAAAAATTCATAAATCATCTCAGGGATTTTGATATATATTTGATTATATTGTGTATACCTTTTATGCACAAAACACAAAGGGGGCCCGTTATTCTATTTTCATGTTATGATTATTCGATTCTTTTTCCTCTTTCGACCATAATCAAAACTTCTCAAAATTTCCTATTCTATCCTAAATCCCAATCTTATACTAAAACAAAAAGAGAAATTTGAAGTAGAGGGGTACCCCTTTTTTTAATTGGTCCGTTTTTATGTTATTTCGTACTGTACACTTCCTTTATTTGTGAGATCATTTTCTTACGAGGGGTAATGAAAAGAGTTATAGAAAGGATTGCTACCTATGCCTAGATCGCGGATAAATGGAAATTTTATTGATAAGACCTTTTCAATCGTAGCCAATATCTTATTACGAATAATTCCGACAACTTCAGGAGAAAAAGAAGCATTTACTTATTACAGAGATGGTGCGATTTGATTATTTTTTTATTTATCGTTCTCGGTCTTAGGAAAACGACACGCGATTCGGAATAGAAAAAAAACTATTGAATGAAATCTAAGAAAAAAAAGAAATTCACGCTTGTTGAAGGTGAAGTTTATAAATAAAACAATTCCTTCTGTCGTGTATCCCCGATTAATGCAACCTCGGATGCTTGGATTGTTGATTCTAGTATTGAGCGAAAGGTTACACCTATTATGTATGGGTATATATTGCCAGTCAACCCTATCACACTAATACCAATAGGCGGCATAGAGGAAGAAGCACTACGCCGAGGAATCAACTACACGAAAACTTTGTTATTTGTTATAAAGACTCCTTTTCTTTATCGGGATCGGGGCTAAGAAAAAAATGGTTGGGACAACAAAATCCATCTCGTTCGTACTTTGGATACCCATATAACCATCGAAGACTGTTGAAGTGACTAATTCCTGAAAATTAAGGAGCGGTGAGAACAAAGAAATTGCTGGAGTTTCCATTTTTATCTAGTACCAACAAATACGCTTAATGTTAAGAAAAGATCTTTTGCAAGAGGGTTGGCTAAAGATTTCTTGTAAAAAAATTAGCCCCGCTCGGTTCATAATGACAATACTTCGACCTTTTTGAATTTCATGGATTATTCTCATTATGCACATAAAGGAGGAGCCGTATGAGGTGAAAACCTCACGTACGGTTTTGGAACGGAGGATTCTTTGAATAGAATGACGACCGTAACGGATGTCAGCTCAATCCCAAGGAAATTATGCGGAAGCGTTACAGAATTATTATGAAGCTATGCGCCTAGAAATTGATCCCTATGATCGAAGCTATATACTCTATAACATAGGCCTTATCCACACAAGTAACGGAGAACATACAAAAGCTTTAGAATATTATTTTCGAGCACTAGAACGAAACCCGTTCTTACCACAAGCTTTTAATAATATGGCTGTGATCTGTCATTACGTGCGACTATCTCCACTATAGAAAGAAAAAGGGAAAGAAAGAGCAAATACACTACTAAATACTAGAAAAAAGGGTTTTCTACATATTGCATCGTCCAAAAAACGATTTTTATCAGCTGTAGCAAAAGAAGAAACCTCATAGAAGTCAAAATATGAAGAAATAGATAGGCCTAGAGACTTTATTCTATGGATAGCAGATCTAATTGATAGAGGAAGCACCGTAAAGATCAATTAGCGAGTTTTTGAGCCGATACAATAACAACTGCTTTTTTATGTCATGATATGAGATAAAAATTAGGAATCCACTTATGTAATAGAGCCGATCCCCTAAGGTATGGAGCAGCGGTGTAGCATCAG